CTATATTTCTGACCAGGAACAGGACCCACCACAAGAATATTTCTTTTAGTGGGGCGATAACTCTGAAAAGACAGATTGCCCACCTTTTCTTTCAGCTCGGGAGAAATACGATCGGGGGGAGCTAATTCGAATCCCTCGGGTAAAATAAGGACAGCCCCTACATTCAAAGCCCCCTTTTTACCATTAGCAAGAACTTGTTTCAGTTGCATATCATAAGGGATTCGAACAACTGCTTCAAATACAGTATCAGGCAGCACAGCTTGTGGAACCTCAATATCCACGGGCTTATTAGCTAAATGGCAATTGGCACATACAATACGCCCAGTTGCTTCTCGTGGATTTTCATAACCCTGCTGCGCAAAAATGGGATATGCGTTTGAAATAGATGTCCGCGTTATTACATATATCATGATCAATACGGAAATGAATCGAGTCATCTCTTCCTTTACCCAAGAAAAGGTATTTCTATTTTGCATGGTCCAATCATTGATCCCGGAAATTTCTACAATAAATTAGGTAGGTAGCTAGTATAGTTCCCTATCCACGATTCTGCCATTGTACTGGAATAATTGTACTGAAATATAGGAGGAATCCCCTGGGTGGGTAGAAGTATAAAGAGTGAGTAAGCTTCAAAATGGTTTGTTTATGTACGAAGTAGCATCATGATTTGATTGATATCAGCAGATCAAATGAGTTCTTCATTCATTCATTCATTGAATGATAAATCACTACAAGTGAAGGAGATACACGATTTAAATAATGGAAGATCCAATATTTCAAAATTGTATCTAGAATGACTGGAAAAGTGGAAACAAGACCAGATATAATTTGATCGTTATGAGCAAATCCAAAATCTTTGTAGACCGAACCAATCATTATTTCCCAACCACGGGGTGAGTGGAATCCGATACATAAATCAGTTAATAAAAGAATAGAAAAAGCCTTTATTGTGTCGCTTAAGCTATAGAGGAATTCCTGAACCCACGAATTCAGAATGACAAGTTCTTCATTACCCAGAATAGAATAACCACTTAGAATAGCAAAACAGATTATATTTGTCGAGAAATGCAAAATGATGTGGATATGATCTTCATTGTGCATTTTGACCAATTGTATCGTCTCTTTGTGGATTCCTATACGAAGCTTTTGTATCTGTGTCTCCGGGTACTCTTTTATCATTTCATCCAACAAGAATAGTTGTTCTAATTCTATAAATCTTTCTAGAACGTTCTTTTCTTGAATATCATTCAAAAAAGTTTCGGATTGTCCGGTATTCCACCAATTAGTAACCCAAGGTTCCAGGCTTTTATTAAATGAGAGAGAGATCCACCAGGGCAAAAAGACTATAGATGCAAGATATGGGAGGGGAGTCAATGCTTTCTTTTTTGACACTTTGAATCTGTGAATTGTTAATGAACCCGCTTCATTCGCCGACTCTATCTGATCCGATATTTCTATGAAGCATGAGTTCTATAACAAGGTATGGAACCTATGGATCTATTCCTTTTTTTTTTTTGAATTGTTTAGTCCTTGGATCTAAAAAGAATATAGAAATAGAATAAGGGTCCGTTTCGAATGAAGAAATAATCAAATATTTTTCCCAGATATCTCAGTTGGTCAAATTCGCACCAATTATATCCTCATTTGTTCTTTCGATGAATGCCCAAAAGAACCACTTGAAATAATGAATATTATTTGGATTTCTAGACGAAAGAACTCCCCTCAATTATTTTTTTTTTTTCGAAATATTTCTCACTGGCTACCCTCAACCCAGGAATAATTGAAGGGATATTTCTGAAGAATATTAATAATGAAATCCGAAATGGGTGGCAAAACGAGAGAGATAGTTATGAAAAATCTAAGCGTTTGGTCATCAAAGAGCTAAGATCAAAAAAGAAACATCGATTGACAAAAGAAAGATAATTAACGAGATATGATACATCTGTATCGAATGTATCAATTCAAAGTATTGGCCCTAAAAAGGGAAGAAATTATGTACTGTATTCCGAAGTGCTCTGATATGTGTGATGAATACATACTTATTAGACTTGTTACTAGTAGAATTGAGTTCTATATGCATCAAAAATAGTTTTGGTCGACCAAAATTGCTTCTTATTATGGTTGTTCCATATACGTCCGCCTGCTTTATTCTATGGTCTATGGCCACGGAAGGATTACCAACGGAACGGGGTAAATAGAATCTAACATGTTTTGCTCGAATGAACGTTCCGAAGAAACTTCAGTTATATTAAATAAGGGGGTTCCTTCTCTCATACTGAGAAAGCATTCATTCTTTCAGTTCATTTCAAAATACTTCAATTGGAACGCGCAAGAAATAGGCCAATTCCGCAGCTTTTTGTTCAATTTCTCGTGGAGTAAAATTCTCATCAGTACGAGTCAAGGGAATGGCGCCCTGGCCTCTGATTTCCATATAAAGGACACGTCGAGGATAAAGACCCTCTTTAACTTCTATTCTGATCGATTGGATATCTCTCATAAGTAATCGAAGGAAGATGCGACGATTTATTCCAGGAAATCCCCAACGAAAAATACACACTATTCCTTCTTTTCTATCGAATCTATCATAACCACTACCTACATTCCATGAAATTGTGCACCACAAATAGGAACTAATGAACAGACCCCCGATCCCATAGAAAGACATCACGATTCCTTGTGGAAAAAAAATTATTTGCTGAGACGGGAATAAGGATATCAGATTCCTACCAAGATAACTGGAAGTTCCAACCAATAAGAACCCTAGTGAACCTAAAAAAAGGATACAGGCCCAGCAGAAATTACTTGTTTTTCGAGACCCCGTTATAAGTTCTACCCATATACGTTCTGATCGATAGTTCATACTAGATCCAGTTGCACCCTATTGGAATTGAGAGAAGGGAATAAGCCAAATGAATTTGATTTTACTTTTTTTTTTTTGTTTTGCTCCCGAAGTCACTCTCATCAACTAGCACTATTATGATGTGAACTATTAGGAGTAATTCATCGAATTGGTTAGATATAAAATAATAACATCCCCTTCATACGATACCACTATGTATATCTACATAATATAGATACGTTGACTTTCTATTTCAGATATCCGCTGATCCATTTTAAAACCGCTATCCCCACATATACATGCATATGGATTTATCCATATATCATGTATCCGCATGCATAACCACTTTTTTATTTGTGCTCGGAAGGAGCCACATGTCGTACCATATTCCACTAAATAGATATCTATGATCCAAGTCCAAGTGTTGAAATAAATTGATGAAATTTTTCCCTATCGGATCTAAACAATCTTGTTTTTTTGAACATGAAGAGATAAAGAAGCCATTGCAATTGCAGGAAACACTAAGCCCACTAAAGGCACAAAAATAGAGGGTAAATTGAGATCTGTCATAGAATGGGTACCTCGATTTAATATTTGTACCTGTTATAAAGATATCTTATGTTATGATAAGTATATCTATTATAAGTATTATTAAGTATATATATATATAATAAGTGCAAGGAATGTAGAGCTAAATAAGTGTCCCTATATTATCTTTCTACAAGAAATATATGGCTGATAATCTGCTTTATTATTCTTGTCCTACCGCCCTTATCTTCTAATAAAGAGTTTCTTACGAGTTTCCTAAGGATTCGTTAGAATCCGATCCAACAGGAATTCATAGTCAAAATGTAAGTTCTCGGGAGATAAAAAAAATATACAACACTTCCCTTAATAGATTTGAATTAATCTATATATATAGATTAATATATATAGATTAATACGGTCTATTTATATATTATTAATACGATATATATTAATATGAAAGAAGGGAACATGAAATTCTTTTGAATTTTTTCCCAATTCCTTTCCGCGGAAGGAAGAATTCACTCTTTTCCTCTTGATAGAGAGTTGCTGATTACTAATCATGAATAGGGGTAGGATAAAAAATATGGATAAAAAAAAAAGTAATTATCCGAAACTTCCTATAGAACTTATGTTACTAAAGAAAACCCCACTCTTCTTATTTTGACTTTGATTCCGATGAACTAAAGTTCGCTACAAATACCTGAGCCTAGCGCTCTACTTGAATTTTGATTCAAGGGAAAGAAACCGTGTAGCTGAAATAATTCACTCAGAACACCTTTTAAAGGATTACGTGGTACGATTGGATCAAATAAGCCCTTATGGAATGAATACTCAGCCGCTTGTGAACCGTCGGGTACTGTCTTATTCAATGTTTGTTCAATTACTCTTTTACCCGCAAATGCAATGTAAGCATTGGGTTCAGCAATAATGATATCTCCCAACATACCAAAACTGGCCGTTACTCCACCGGTTGTAGGAGATGTAAGGATTGATACATAGAATAACTTTTTATTGAATTGATAATCATATAAAGCGGAAGATATTTTAGCCATTTGCATCAAGCTCAAACTTCCTTCTTGCATGCGTGCTCCTCCAGAAGCACACACTATAATAACAGGTAGAGATCTATTAGTAGCATATTCGATCAACCGGGTGATTTTCTCGCCTACTACGGATCCCATACTACCTCCCATGAACTGGAAATCCATAACCCCAATTGCTATGGAAATCCCATTTAGTTGACCTATGCCTGTTTGAACAGCCTCAGTTAAACCTGTCTTTCTTTGATATGAATCGAGACGATCTCTATAAGGTTCCTCTTCCGAGTGAAATTCAATGGGGTCAATAGAGACCATGTCTTCGTCCATAGGATCCCAAGTGCCCGAATCAACCGAAAGTTCGATTCTATCTGAACTACTCATTTTCAAATGATATCCACATTGTTCACAAATATTCATTTTTGACGTAAAAACTTTCTTATAATTTAATCCATAACAATTTTCGCATTGAACCCATAAATGTCTGTATTTTTTCTTTCCATCGAAATCATTAGATCTTCCTCTTCTAATTAAATCAATGCCATTAATGCGAGTTCTTATACTAGAACTCCCACTGTCACTATCACTTACACTTT